CTACCTACATTCCACGAAATTGTGCACCACAAATAGGCGCTAATAAAGAGACCTGCGATCCCATAGAAAGACATTACAAGCCCTTGTGGAAAAAAAATGATTTGTTGAGACGGAAATAAAGATATCAAATTTCTACCAAGATAACTGGAAGTTCCAACCAATAAGAATCCTAATGAACCTAAAAAAAGGATAAAGGCCCAGCAAAAATTACTTGTTTTTCGAGACCCCTTTATAAGTTCTATCCATATATGTTCTGATCGCCAATTCATACTTAATCTGATTGCATTTTATTGGAATTGAGAGAATAGCCCAAATGAATTTGACCTTACTCTTTTTGTTTCCGAAATAACTCTCATCAACTAGCACTATTTTGATGTGAACTTTTAGGAGTAATTCATCAAATTGGTTAGATCTAAAAAAGGAACATCTCCTTCATATGATCCCACTAGAGATATCGACATACATATGGATACATAGACTTTCCATTTCAGACATCCGCCAATCCTGATTCTATTTGAAAATAGCTAGAATTCATTTATCCATATATCATTTTCTGTATGCATAATAACTCTTTCATTTATGTTCGGCAGAAACCGCATGTTATACCATATTCCACTAAATAGATATTTGTGTTATGATACACAAGTCTAAGTTTTGAAAAAAAAAAATAGATGAGATTGGGTCCTATCGAATCTAAACAATTTTGTTTTTTTGAACATGAAGAGATAAAGAAGCCATTGCAATTGCCGGCAATACTAGGCCTACTAAAGGCACAAAAATAGAGGGAAAGTTGAAAGTTATCATAGAATGAATACCTCGATTTACTATTTGTACCTGTTATTATTATATTGTTATAAAGATATCTTATAATAATTATAATTAAGAATTATAAATTAATATCTAATAATATAAAATCTAATTAATATAGATCGAAGTATATATCTAAGTGAGTCTATGTAATAAGTGCAAGGAATGTAGAACTAAATAAATGGACTTATTCATCTTTCGACATGAAAGATATGTGTGATAATCGATTTTTTTATTCTTACTCTTTTCTTCTTCTTTTGTTCTTGTCTTCTAATTTCATAAAGAAAAAGTTTTTTCCAAATTACCGAAAGATTTGTTAGAATCCCATCCAACAGGGATTCTTGGTCAAACGAGATTCTCGGGAGATATAGAAAGATACAAAACTCTATATTTTCTATATTTGAATTAATTATATATACATACGTAAGAAAGGAAGATGAAATTCGTTTTATTTGCCTAATTTCACAAAAGAAAGGATTCACCCTTTTATAGAGGCTTCCTGATTACTAATCAGGAATATTAGTAATAAGAAATATTAGTAAAAAAAAAAAAAGAATTATCCGCAACTTTTGATTCTTTCTACACTTAGATCTTATGTCACCAAAAAAAAACCATTCTTTTGATTTTTACTTTGATTCCGATAAACTAATTACAAATAAAATAATTCAACTTAATACTCTACTTGATTGAATTTTGATTCAAAGGAAAGAAAGCGTGGAGCTGAAATAACTCACTCAGAACGCTTTTTAAAGGATTACGTGGTACGATTAGATCGAATAAGCCCTTCTGGAATAAATATTCGGCCGCTTGTGAACCTTCAGGTACTGTTTTATTCAATGTTTGTTCAATTACTCTTTTACCCGCAAATGCAATGTAGGCATTGGGTTCGGCAATAATGATATCCCCCAACATACCAAAACTAGCCGTCACCCCACCAGTAGTAGGAGATGTAAGGATTGATATATAAAAAAGTTTTTTATTTGATTGATAATCATATAAAGCAGAAGATATTTTAGCCATTTGCATTAAGCTCAAACTTCCTTCTTGCATACGTGCACCCCCAGAAGCACACACTATAATAAGAGGTAGAAATTTTTGGGTAGCATACTCGATCAAGCGGGTAATTTTTTCCCCGACTACGGATCCCATACTACCCCCCATAAACTGAAAATCCATAACCCCAATTGCTACGGGAATACCATTTAGTTGGCCTATGCCTGTTTGAACAGCCTCGGTTAATCCTGTCTTTCTTTGATAAGAATCGATACGATCTTTATAAGGCTCCTCCTCTGAATGAAATTCAATGGGATCCAGAGAGACCATGTCTTCATCCATAGGATCCCAAGTGCCTGGATCAATCAAAAGTTCGATTCTATCTGAACTACTCATTTTCAAATGATATCCACACTGTTCACAAATATTCATTTTTGACTTAAAAAATTTTTTATAATTTAATCCATAACAATTTTCACATTGAACCCACAAATGCCTGTATTTTTGAGTTACATCAAGATCATTAGCACCTTCTCTTATAGTTAAATCACTCCCATTCGTGCCGGTTCTTATACTGGAACTCTCGCTTTCACTACTATTTCCACTTTCACCACAAATGGAACTATAAATGTAACTGTCACTGTAATTGTTACTACCACTTACAATGTAAGTATCAATACGGATTTGAGAATGAAGATAA